CTTCTATCGAAGAGGCCCGCACTTCCTTTGTTGAAGTAAGAACAAATGGTATGATTCGAGACTTTGTAAAGGTCAATTTAGCGAAATCCCCTATTTCATATATCGGTAAAAGGAATGATCCATCATTCGAAAAAAAGGAGGGAGCAGATCCTACCAATCCATTTTATTTCATTTATTCAAAGACAAAACTTCAAAAATCATTTAACCAAAATCAAGGAACTGTCCGTACGTTGTTGGGGATAAACAAGGAATGCCCATTTTTTATAATTTTGTCATCATCCAATTGTTTTCGACTAGGCCCATTAACATTCAAGGGTGTAAAATATCACAAAGAATCAATTAAAAAAGATCCCCCAACTCCAATCAGGAATTCGTTTGGGCCATTAGGAGCAGCCCTTCAAATTGCGCATTTTTTTTCATTTTACCATTTAATAACTCATAATCAGATCTTGGTAACTAATTATTTGCAACTTGAGAATTTCAAACAAACCTTTCAACTACTTAAATTTCAATATTATTTAATAGATGAAACTAGAAGAATTTATAATCCCGATCCACGCAGTAACATCATTTTGAATCCATTCAAATTGAATTGGTATTTTCTTCATTATAATTTTTGTGAAGAGATATCCACAAAAATTTATCTTGGACAATTTGTTTGTGAAAATGTATGTATAACCAAAAGAGGAACGCACCTAAAATCGGGTCAAGTTCTAATTGTTCAATTTGACTCTGTAGTAATAAGATCGGCTAAGCCCTATTTGGCTACTCCAGGAGCAACAGTTCATGGCCATTATGGAGAAATCATTAATGAAGGGGATACATTAGTTACATTTATATATGAAAAATCTAGGTCTGGTGACATCACGCAAGGCCTTCCAAAAGTGGAACAAGTCTTAGAAGTTCGTTCGATTGATTCAATATCGATGAATCTAGAAAAGAGAATTTATGGTTGGAACGAACGTATAACAAAAATTCTTGGAAGTCCTTGGGAATTCTTGATTGGGGCTGAGCTAACTATAGCGCAAAGTCGTATTTCGTTGGTTAACAAGATCCAAAAGGTTTATCGATCACAAGGGGTGCAGATCCATAATAGGCATATAGAAATTATTGTACGTCAAATAACATCAAAAGTCTTGGTTTCAGAAGATGGAATGTCGAATGTTTTTTTGCCTGGAGAACTAATTGGATTGTTTCGGGCGGAACGAACGGGACGCGCTTTGGAAGAAGCGATATGTTACCGAGCTACTTTATTGGGAATAACAAGAGCATCTCTGAATACTCAAAGTTTTATATCCGAAGCCAGTTTTCAGGAAACTGCTCGAGTTTTAGCAAAAGCGGCTCTCCGAGGCCGTATCGATTGGTTGAAAGGACTAAAAGAAAACGTTGTTCTAGGGGGGATGATACCCGTCGGTACCGGATTCAAAGGATTCATATCAAGTCAATATAAGGACATTCCCTTGAAAACAAAAAAAAATAATCGATTCGAGAGAGAGATAGGAGATATTTTGTTTTACCACCAAGGATTAGTTGATTCTTGTCTTTCAAAGAATTTCTGTGATAAACCAAAACAACAATGATTTGGGGGTTTAAAAAATAGAAGAAATTCCGATTTTTTATCTTTTATGTATTTGTTATGGTTATTTAATTTAGTATTGAAAGAAATTAAAAAAATGACGAATAGAAAGGAATTAATGGTTGGGGTTGTATATCAACGGCCAATCCGCGGTAGGGCGGTAGAAAAGAAGGTTCCGTTGGAACAATTTTTTATTTCAGAATACCTCATCTCTTTAATTTAATGAAAAAAAAGAGAAAGTGTGGGGAGAAATGACAAGAAGATATTGGAACATCAATTTGGAAGAGATGATGGAAGCGGGAGTTCATTTTGGTCACGGTACTCGGAAATGGAATCCTAGAATGTCGCCTTATATCTCTGCAAAATGTAAAGGTATTCATATTATAAATCTTACTAGAACTGCGCGTTTTTTATCCGAGGCTTGCGATTTAGTTTTTGACGCATCAAGTAGAGGAAAACAGTTTTTAATTGTTGGGACAAAAAATAAAGCAGCTGACTCAGTAGCACGGGCTGCAATAAGGGCTCGTTGTCATTATGTTAATAAAAAGTGGCTTGGCGGTATGTTAACGAATTGGGCCACGACAGAAACGAGACTTCATAAATTCAGGGACTTGAGAATGGAACAAACGGCAGGGAGACTCGCCCGTCTCGCAAAGAGAGATGCGGCGGTGGTGAAGAGACAATTATCCCATTTGCAAACATATTTAGGTGGGATCAAATATATGACAGGATTACCGGATATTGTAATCATCGTTGATCAACACGAAGAATATACGGCTCTTCGAGAATGTATTACTTTGGGAATTCCAACGATTTGTTTAATCGATACAAATTGTGACCCGGATCTTGCAGATATTTCGATTCCCGCAAATGATGACGCTATAGCTTCAATTCGATTAATTCTTACCAAATTAGTATTTGCAATTTGCGAAGGCCGTTCTAGCTATATAAGAAACCCCTGATTCATAATAAAATGAAAAATCGACTTCCTAAACTTTATATCGGTGACTAGATCTTAAATCTCAAAAACTTGTTAAAAATAGCAGGATATATTATGGAATTAATCAGTATCCAAAACGGAAAATAAAAAAAAATTCAAGTAGCCAAGCCGAGAAAGAGTTCGTTGAATCAAAATAATTTTTTTTTAGTTCTATTTCTGTCAGAGGACAATATGAATATTCTATCATATTCAATCAACCAACTAAAGGGGTTATATGATATATCAGGTGTGGAAGTAGGTCAACATTTCTATTGGCAAATAGGAGGTTTCCAAATCCACGGCCAGGTACTTATAACTTCTTGGGTTGTAATTGCTATCTTATTAGGTTCAGCTGCTATAGCTGTTCGGAGTCCACAAACGATTCCGACTGGCGGTCAAAATTTTTTTGAATATGTCCTTGAATTCATCCGAGACGTGAGCAAAACTCAAATTGGAGAAGAATATCGCCCTTGGGTTCCCTTTATTGGGACTATGTTTCTATTTATTTTTGTTTCTAATTGGTCAGGGGCTCTTTTACCTTGGAAAATCGTACAGTTACCTCACGGGGAGTTAGCCGCACCCACGAATGATATAAATACTACTGTTGCTTTAGCTTTACTCACGTCAGTAGCCTATTTCTATGCGGGTCTTACAAAAAAGGGATTAGGTTATTTTGGTAAATACATTCAACCAACTCCAATTCTTTTACCCATTAACATCTTAGAAGATTTCACAAAACCTCTATCACTTAGTTTTCGACTTTTCGGAAATATATTAGCTGATGAATTAGTAGTTGTTGTTCTTGTTTCTTTAGTACCTTTAGTGGTTCCTATACCTGTCATGTTTCTTGGATTATTTACAAGTGGTATTCAGGCTCTTATTTTTGCAACTTTAGCTGCAGCTTATATAGGCGAATCCCTGGAAGGTCATCATTGATTCGTCTTAGTTTATCTTAGTTTAGATCCAAGTAAGGTAATATATACGTATGTGCGGCTCAAGATACTCTATCAAGATATTCGATCAAGATATTCGATCAAGAGATTCGATCAAGATAATCTATTTTATTTCGAGCCTAGAAATATACAAATACATACAGTCTAGCGGTAATAGAAAAAAAGAATATTCGAGAAGTGGAAAAGAAAAAGGCGTTGCTTAGTCGGGAGGGGGTGCCCCGGGTATATGGAATCTAATTAGTATGAAGCTAATTCTTGCAGATTCGATGTTTCGAAGAATGATTCAAAAATCCATCCGATTGACTCAAAAATATAGCGGTTTACGTTATGTAAGAAACCCATGTATATTTTATATTAGATATTGCCAAGTTATATATGAACTGATATTGAATTTGTCCTACTTGAATTTCGATAGCGATAGCAACCGACGAAGTCTTTCAGGTTCGTTTATGACTGCGAATTGAATGAATAAACAGACAAAATAAAGAAAAAGATCGAAAAAGGATTAATGATTAGAAAAAGGAAATGGAAAAACTCAAGTTCTTTTGAGTTAGAAAGACTCAACAACTCGGAACTAAAAAAGGATGAAGTCTTTCTAATGATCTAATGGTTTAATAATATTCTTATTTCCATTTTCAATTCGGCATTATTAGTTATTTCCACTAGATTAATATTAGCAATGGAATAATTTAGTCATAATGCATTCGTTGATTGTATCATTAACCATTTATTTTTTTTTGTGTGAGGAACTTATCATGAATCCACTGATTTCTGCCGCTTCCGTTATTGCTGCTGGATTAGCCGTAGGGCTTGCTTCTATTGGACCTGGAGTCGGTCAAGGTACTGCCGCGGGACAAGCTGTAGAAGGTATTGCCAGGCAGCCCGAAGCAGAAGGAAAAATACGAGGTACTTTATTACTTAGTTTAGCTTTTATGGAAGCTTTAACGATTTATGGATTGGTAGTAGCATTGGCACTTTTATTTGCGAATCCTTTTGTTTAATTCGAGAACAGAAAAAGAAATATGAGAAATACGTATTTCTTTTCTAGTCTTGAACTTGGAGGTTGCTTTTTCACATTTATAGGAAAAAATGGATCCTACAGAATTACTTATTCGTGGAGAAAATAATACGCGGGAAGGACTTCATTTGAGGATGAAGAATTCGTGTTACCCACTCGCTTTCTTCCTTCCCCTTCTTAGTTCGAGGGAGAAGTGTTGCAACAAAGGGAGTATTTCGCAATTCCCATGAAATCGAGTCTCTAATTAGAAATTCTATTCCAATAAGTTTAAGTATTATTTTTATTGAGAATCTCAATTCAAAAAAAAAATTCATTTTGAATTTAGAATTAGAAGTCGTAAAGAAGTTAAAAAATACAACGATTTTTTTTCGTTTATCTATAAGAGGAGATCATAAGAGGAGATCATATGAAAAATGGAACCGATTCTTTCGTTTTCTTGGGTCACTGGCCATCCGCCGGGAGTTTCGGGTTTAA